TTCCTGATTTATTCTAAAGTGAGGGGCTATTTCTATTCCGAGTTGGCCTGCAGGGGATTCTAACAAACGCATTCGATGTAGTGCCTTACTTCCTTTACTTTTACTGGTCGATAATCGGATTCTGTTGAAAGAAGTTTCATGTTCGCAAATCTTCTTCTAAAGATGTTGGATGCTTCTTTCTTCTGGGAATTGGCAGCTGCTTTAGCAGCTTCAGGCCCGTGCATATCTTAACTAGCGGACTTAGCCCGAAAAGAATATTGCCTGCTCTTCGTAGAGCAACTATGTCACTTCTTTCTATTAGTGAAAGGCTAAGGCTCCATCCCAACTTTCGAATGATTGCTAAGCCTCTTTCTTAACTACTAGTGGCATTTCTTTAAGAGCGCATTCCTCCTAACTCCCAACAGCTTCTCAAGCAGCTTTTTCTTTCACAACTCCTTCCTTCCCTCCCGAAATCTGGCAAACAATGCCCATTTTTTCACCAATAAGATATTTCCCCAATATACTCTGCTGCTATTGAATTCAAGCCAACTGGTAAGGTTAGAATGGACCCTTTTTTAATGGGAAGAGGAAAGGAGATAGAGCCACGAAGAAAAGAAGCAAGCATTCCTTCAATAAACACGAGATGAGACAAAAAGAAAGAGAGATCGATTCATTAGGCCTTCTTAGAAATCGAGATGTGAGAAAGAGTCAGTGACTGAGGTGAGGGTATCAAAAAGAAGATAGTAAAGACAAAACCATTAGAGCTAAGTCCGGATAAAAGGAAGAAGACGGCGCTATAGAATCAGTTCTTGGAGGAAGAGAAGCTGTTGTCTCTTTCCCGGCAATGTCAGATCAGGAAGAGCTGGTTTGACTTTCTCTGTGGTTCGGTTTCCCTTCCTTTCTGTGGTAGCTAGGCTTGGTAGCATGGTTAACGCTAGCATGTTTGCTAGTCTTGTCGGACTAGGAGCTCTACTAGGCTTGACCATGGGAAATTTACTTATTAAAGAAAGAATGACGTAGGTAGACTAACTAGAAGTAGTAGGAGTTCCCGTCGAGGGGAAAATTTTTCATTTAGGAAAGATCCGATACCAAGTGAAAGCAAGCTAGCTGTTGATGCTATAGTCAGTCCGTGGTCAGCATACTTAGAGTCGTCTTCTTGCTGTTGTTGAATGTGAAGTTGTGATCAGCTTAGCAGTAGCAGTAAAGAGCTCTTGTTTAGCGAAAGTCGTATTCGGATTCTGCTTGAGCGGCCTTCTCTCTCTGAGTTAGGGCAAAGGTAGTTCGGTAAGCCTCGTAATCTAGTATGACCGAAGCATTAGCCCTGTCTCTATCCTTGGGCTAAGGGCCCATAGACTGGACTTAGTGCGGTGAGGTAGCTTAGGATGATGAAACCGTACCTGATGACTTTCGGACTTTCTTGCTGGATTGACTTCTTGACTTAGAGCTTTCACGTGGCAATCGAGCTGCCATTGATGGAGAAAATCTTGCTATAAAGAGGGAGTTGGCAGAGGTAGAATCGGCATCTGTCTCGCCTGCTGGAAAGCTTGACTTGGCTATTGAAATCAGCAGCAGATCTTTATCAAATCAACTTAATGTTGAAGAATCCGTTCTTGGAAGAATTTCTACTATAAGGGGAGGAGTTCTCATACCCAGTTAAATGATTAAGGAGTTTTCCCGCCTCAAGGGGAATGCTTGAAATAAGCTCTTCTGTCTCTTGGCGACTCGGAACGAATGCTTGAATCAGCTTCTGTCGTTAGAACGAGAATAGCTCAAGTGGAATCTCTTTCTTTTGGGAGGGTTCCGGAATTGATAGAGTCAAGTCATATATGGATTCAAATCGCCAAATCGTTATCTTATCTTTGTCTAGAGTAAGTTGGTGTGAATTCTACTACGGTAGAGGATCTACAATCATTAGTTCTGGTTCACAGGCAAGTAGTGAGGGGATTTTGTTTAACTCTTGATAGATTGCCAGATAGTTAAGAGAGCTACCTGTAGCAGTCGTAAGGTAAGGCCTCCCAATAAGAGTTCAGTCGTAAGTCCGCCCATTCAATCATTTCTCTGGGAATTGCATACAAAAGGAAAAGGTAGTTGATCGATTCCGCCCTTTAGCTTGGCACGTTGATGGAATAAGTGCTCTTCTCTCTTTTTCTACCCGGGGATCTCCTCTTATACTTCTATAGAATACAGAAGAATGTAATTACCTTCCCCGAAAGCCTAGAAGTAAGCCATAACTCTTAACGATGCAAGGAATAGCTATCGTTTCGTTCCCAAGTCCAAGCACGGGATGAGACTTACCAACTGATCCTAGTGGCTCTGGGTCAGGTCACGAACGGTATTCGATTGATTTGAGCTCTATCGTCCCATTCTCTAACTCCACCAGCGAGGGTAGGCAACTCACTAAGTAGAGTCTCTAATGTTAGCAAGATCCGCTGCGCTATTGAAAGGCTCTTAGCTGCTTATCCGGGATTAGAACTGCTCTTGTCTCTTCAAATAAATTCCTCAAGTTGAAAGAGAGATGATCGTAAAATAAGTGGAATAGGGGTATCCCCTGCCCTGCCATTTAAAATAACCTGTGTTAGGAATCGCTTTCATAAGAAGCAAGGGAGGACCCGGCAATCGTAGACTTTATTTAAATCGATCTCTGGCCTCAAGGCAGATGAAAGACTAGGCAAAAAAGGCCATAAACCCGGCTCCAGGCCAACCTTAATAGCCGAATTAGCATCGATTGAATCACAAATTGACGTAGCTTAGATAGATCGAAAAAGCTGTGAATAGGGCTTCAGTTCTTATTTCCCCAAGGTAGTTCCGCGGGAAGGCAACTCAATACAATAGGTAGAAAAAGCCGATAAAGAAGCTCAAACCAGGCTCAAGGGAAAGAGATGAATGGATAAAGAACGACGCCCAGGGTCCATCCTCAAGTCTTCTTAGGATGATGCTTGAACTGGATCCTCTAAAGGGAGAAAAACCGAGGGGAAGAGGAGGTAGCGTTGTCTCTACGTCGACTATCTCTCATTACCGCATCCCCTTTATTCTTAATATCTAATCATAGGAGTGAGTGACCCATGGGAGGATGGGGCACGAACGGGTAGAATATTCATTATCTGAAAGCGGGAGTGAGGGAATGATGATTGTTTTGGATCACCATTTTATTATCTTTTTTATTTTCGCCCTTTCATCGAGTAAAGAAAATAGTATCCACCTATCAGCCCAATCCGATACGCCCTATCAGTAATCGGTTTGGCAGCTTTTTCCGTCTTTTTTTCTAAGGCTTTCCTCAGCTGATGCTGGCATGCCTCTGTTTGTCCCTGGAATTCTCATATAGTGTGATTTCGAGCATTTTGACTAGCTTGGATGCCCATCGTACTCCCATAACTTTGCTATCGAAATAGATAAGTTTTAGTCTAAGGGTTGTTACTTCCTATGTATCAATTTCATTCCTGTGGGATCTTTTCATAAAGAAATTTTCCCTCTGGGCTCACTCTTATATAATAACCATAACAATTAATAGGTGGGCACCCTGGTGCTAAAGATTTGATTTCAGCATCTAGGCCGAAGGAAGAAAGTATCTTTAGGATTAAGGTAATGTCGGAACTTCTAATAAAAGAAGAACTTAGATATCTAAAATAAGCATTATCTGGGAGAACACTCATAAAAGCCCGATCAACCTCATCAAGAAAGAAATTGAGCAAGACTTCTGTAATTATGCCAACGGGAGGGATAGCAAATTCGACGGGAAGGCTAGCAAGTTCAAGTTGGTGGGGAGGACAAAAAAGATCGTCTTTATTATTATTAAATGAGATAAATGGGAATTCGATTGGTCTATTAATTTTATTAAATGAGATTGGTGTAGTAATACACGACCAGATCAGTTTCAAGACATCTCTATCTTCTACGATAGGGGAAAATTTAGAATAAACATATTCCTCAGAACAAGGAAAAGTTCGCAAGGAAGGAGTAAAATCCAGATAAATCCAATTGCTGACTTCACCACTTTCTGAAAAAGAATAAAATAATTCAGTTATAGACACCCGCCATCCAAAGCTTTCATCTATCAAAATAGAACTTTCTAGTATTTTCCTATTAAGCATTCGTGAGAGTCCCCCTAAAACAAGGGTATCCCCTTCGTTAGGCCGAATAACGACTTTTTGATTCGGGCTTTCCTTTAAAGAAAAGACATGGAAAGCACATAAAAAGGGTGTTCCCTCTCCGAATAGACTTCTATGATATATGGCATTAACTTATACTTCCCAGTTTGAACAAGATATTGGATCCATTCAGCATTTGTATCATCAACTCCAAACTGATCCATAAATAACTCAAAAATTGTATATATCTCTCGAGCTAGTTGGTGCAAAGAACAACGCATTTACATCTAAATTACATCCAATTAGTTTTTTCTATCAGAAACCCGAAGGGCAAAAGAAGTTATCACTTCAAATAAAATAATTGGGACTACTGCAGCCATATCCATTCGATTGGAAGATCAATCACTTAAAAGTCGATTTTCCAGAGAGGAAATTAGCTTCAATCCCTATATCAAATAAATTCAATATGGGAAGACACATTCTATCTTACCCTATTAGAGTTGGACATTATCGAGTTAAAACTCTTTATACAATCCCTATTAGATATTAGTTAGGGGAATTAATTTAGTATTGGTCCTAGAACTTATTTTATTCACCTAGGGCAGCGGTTGGAGATTAATCTTGTGCCTTCGACCGCTTTCGAAGTGAAAAAAGTTCGATTTTTATCTTGAGGAAAGACCCTTGGGGATACTTATTATAGGCAAACTCACGTACGTAATTCATTAAGGTTAGACAAATAGGAGAAGGGAATCTTTCTACACTAAAAAGAAAGTTACTGATAATCATTTTATGGACCGTCATCAAAACCCTAGCTTCGAATCAACTCTTTATGAATGCTATGGGAATTGCCCTTCTCTTAGAGACCTTATAGCGGGTTAGATACCTCTTCTAGTAGGGACCTCTCCTCTCTCTCAGATTTAATAATGTGGAAAATGACTTTTTAGCTAGAACAATCATTCTTTCTTCATTCATCTTTTTCTAATATGCTTCTGTCTTCAGTAATGCTATTCTCTATCTCGGTATTGGATAGAGTGTGTATGCTATTATCTGTATTGTTTATATCATAAAAGAATGGTGATTTAGATCTGTCGTTAATCTCATTTAACTTCTGAGTTAATTTTTTTTCAGTTAATAATAGATTTTCACTCTCTATTAGAGACTTCCTTAGTGATATGAGGATTTCTTTTCCAACGTTATTTAGGCGAGACAAGTCTTTGATCTCGATTGCTTCTGTGTCAACCCACCGGCCAATTTGGTTAAATACTAACTTCCTCTTGCGTTCTGGCTTAATTCCAAGCTTTATCCTCTTTTCCCTCCTTTCGATATTAAAGGTCTTTAAATTAACCTCGAAGTTGTGAACAACTATGACCTCTTCTGTACGAGAAGGGTCGGCGTACTGCGCCTCAAACCAGTCTGCATTGACCTGGGATTTACCGGGTCCCTTGTGCCTAAGAACACCAGAACCATCTATGAGGGAGTAGTAATATGTTTTAGGTACTAAGAAAATCCCTTTAATTATTTTATCCTCTAGCTTAAACTTACCTAAGACAGAAGGTGAAATCACTTCGTCAGGTAGTGGATTAGCCAGAATAACAGAGTCTGTGTCCGTGTAGTAACAGTCATTTCTTGAGATGTATGGATACATATGAATGCGAGCACAAGCAGTGATGGCAGCTGCTAGATGGACTGCTGAATTCTTCGGAGGGTTCCACACATCTGAATCAGAGCCCGTATTGCTATGGTAGGAAACGACGTAGAAGTTCTCTCTAAGAATATCACCGGAAAAAAAATCACTATGCATGATCAAATGATTGTATCGATCCTCATCGCAGACCTCGGTCACAGTGCTTTTTGGATTAATGCCAAATCTACCGTATAGCGAATTCATAAGGGTTTTGTACACATAGGACATCGCCTCATTACCTGTTCTCTTAGCTTCTTGTCTGCTTTCATATACACTGCTAACAAAGTTCGTGAATGGGCTTTCCATCTTCTCAAAGAGGTAACCACTGATTGGTATTACAGTGTATCCTATCTCTTTTGCATACTTTAACTCTTCGCTATAGTAAACTCCAAAAAATTCACCGGTTGGAAAGAAAAGCGTATTATTCTTATCTCTATAGGGTAGAAAAGGCCTTTTGAGAGTCGTTGGACATACCACATATGCCTCAATAAATCCAAACAAGCTATCCAAGTCCTTGTCTCCCAGACTTCTATGCCAGACGGGCACACCTCCAGGCATTGGAAAGGACTTCATGACAAAGGGATAGAGAGAGTTCACATCGTAGTAATAGAGACCACTACCAGTTGGGATGTATACATCAGCATGACCACCGTAGTAGGCACTCCTTAGAAAGATGTCTTCATTCTTGTTTGGGATGTGGATACGGTGCTTAGAATCATCGTAATATTTCATACGAAAGATGGTTAGAGCCAGTGAGGAAAGGGTTATCTTGCTTTCTATATCCACGTTGTAGAGCTTCCAATAGATCTCTTGAGCTTTTTGCATTACTCCTCCAAGGAGAAGGACGTCCTGCTTCAGATAGTCTAATATCTCCTTTTTATATATTGCCAGATTTGATAAATTAAGGGATTCATGCTCTAAAGACCCTTTAGGCCCTAGACTGGGGCATAGATTCTTAGCTAGGCTCTCAAGGGAGCTAGGGAGTAGATTTAAGGAGTCTCTGAAGCGGAATAAAACCCTACTACCAGAATATACTACTAACTCGTAAAGCCTATGGTTCCTCAGCAGTGGTTTTAACTTGTAGCTCTTGTGATGACAAGCTAGGTGCTTAATAAGGATAATTCCATCGAATCTAGCTAAGTTGTGGAAGTAAATAGTTAAAACAGAGTTTTCTCTTTCTTTTTTAGCAATCGTTGAGATACGTAATACAAAGTCTGAAAGTACCTTACTACTCCTTTTTTCAAAGGAATCATAAATTATAGAGTGGTCCTCACTGAAGTAGGTATCAATATCCATATTATTGTTCTCTTTACCGGGACGAACCACCATGAGACCAGCAGCATAAGGCGTATGAATGTTATTGATCAGGATAGTCTCCAGATCAGCAACCATGAATGCTTTCAGACCACGGCTACCTGCTTTCTTGAGTGCTGTGATATAGGTTGGATAGAGACGCTTACGATTTCGGATCTCTCTTGCTCTTATTGGCTTGATCTCTCGCAATCCGGCTTTTCCGGCTTTGGCTTTCATGATTTCAGTAAGTATACTCTTTCTCTCCTCTAAAGAAGGGGAAGGGGAAGGAATACCCTGATCATTGATCACCATATAGACTCGGATCATGAGTCGAACTACATAATCTCCGTCGTATTTATCCGCATAATTTTTAATAATGCTTTCTATACTAGCATAGATCTCATTCATTGGAATTAATTTTCCTTCCTTATCTGTCAAGGCTATACTTTCATCTAGCGTAAATGAGACCTCAACCCCTTCAGATCGGATCATGGTATAGGTAATAGTGAACTTCCCGTAATCAGATAAGGAAGGGTAAGCAAACTAGATTAAGAGATCCATGGTCGCAAGACAGAGTAGCTCAACCTCGTTGACAATAGGATAAGGTTTGGAGAAGTTATGTGTTGCAATGATTAACCCACGATGAGGAACAAGGTGTATTGTTTTCTCTATCTTTTTAGATAGGAGATCACATAAAGTTGGTGTGCTGTCAGTAGTGTATGACATCCCAGTTGTATGTTTCCATAGGGGTGATATTTTTTTTTTCATGGTAATTAATAGTGGACGCTGAAATTGGATAATCCCCCTCCACCTTGTAGCTTTAACTCGAATTCTTTCCACTTTTTTTCATGCGCTACAAAACAATCCCTTGGGTTATCGGAAGAATAATCACCGCATACGCTACGACTATAGTCCTCATAAGACATCAGTATTCCCTCGATCCTATCGTGCCAAGTTCCCCTCTTTGTCTTGCTTAGGTTTTCAGGCACATTTGCTTTTAAGTAATCTTTAAGCATATCCATAGGGATTACCATATTGGTAAAGTTAACCTCAGGAGAAGGTCCATATGATATTGGTTGAATAATATTCATATAGATGAATTCGTTCAGGATTGAAAGTGGAGGGCCCATGCTACAAATGGCATCGCTATATATCGATGGTAGCGTTTTGCTATATGTTGCTGTACTTTAAAAGTTGTCGTGTACTGTGTATATTGGAGCCTTAGATAAAAGCATATTTTCGACAACTTTCATTGCAATATATGCATCCCTCTGATGGATGAAGTTTACGAAGGTAGCGATTTCAGTCTTCCTACGATTTCTCTTAGAAGAAGAAACTCTGAGAGTCACTCGACGCCTCTTTTTAAGAGTTCGATCATAGACCCATATATTTATGGCCTCCATTTTCATATAATCCTGTACCGTGGTAAAGTAAGGGATTTTATAGTAAACTGGTCTATCACTAGCAGACGCGATCCAGCCTATATTACGGATCAAGCAGATCAGGGAATTCATCGCAGGAAATTTTGTCTTCCAGAATTGAAAGCAGGCAGAGGCTAGATCACGCTCGTGGAAATGCAAGATCCCACAGCGATAGATTCTACCTCGGAAGTCCAGAAAGGCAGGAAAATAGAATTTATACCCATTGTAGGCTCTTGCTAGACTTATAATAAATTGCTCATAACGAGCACGTTGGATATTTTTTGTTAGAGTCTGTAATAAATCGTTAAAGCTACATAATTTCATAATTTCCTTATCCTTCAGGAAGAACTCTCGAAGTTTGATGAATATATCATCCTTGCTCAATGAGCATAGAAATCTCGGCATGAGTAAACCCTTGTCAACTAAGGCAGTCTCATTATCTATAATAAATTTTAACATAGAACTGTTTATTTTAAAACCCACATCTTGCAAGGTATTCATGACATTACACAATCTAGTGTAATCGTTATCTACTCCAAGTTCAATATAATAATGATTAATGTCATTTGAACTTAACAGGCGGTAACGCTCATATATTGCACGGGTTGGCGAACTTAAATAACCCCCTGATAGATCGGACAGAGTTCTAGGGGTATGACCCGGCAGGCAATTGCTCTTCCAATCTACTGGTTTGCATACCATAGGAAGGTTAAACTTGATCGGTAGTAATGAAAGATCAAACTTGCATACAGCATATATATGGCTTTGCAGATAATAAGAACCCTTTTTCTTTTGAGTAGAACCAGAAGATCCAATACTCTCCAATTCAATTAAATCCCGTTCAATCATGAACTCTAATAAGCTGGACCCGATGGGGTACAACATATTTTTTTTTTCTTCCCATACCAGACTTATTCCCTGATTTAGTATCTTGAAATAAAGAATTTTCATTTGTACCCATAGAAAACTCTTTATTAGTATTTCGGGATTTAATTAATGATCCATGGCTCCGGACAGACGATTCTAGTCGTTCAATTAAAGAAGCAGCACGAACTAGGAATGTTTTTTTGTCTAATTGGTTAAATACCGTACAAAGTACATGAACAATTAACGCTTCCAATGTATATTGACCAAATCCATAAAGCAATTCGTAATCCTCCGCATTCAGGGACTTACCCCGAAGATAATCCTTTGCATTGACATCATCTTCCCGGATCAACAATCGGATTATGTTAGTGGAGGTCTTAAAAATCGATGTTTCATCGAACTCAATCGTTAAATCCTCGATTTGTTTTTGAAGATAAATTAAATTATCTTCGCTTAATTGACCATATTTAGCATTATCTAACATCGACAATACCAAGTCTTTATATTTCTTATGTCCTGTGGGTTCAACATTATCCTTCATATAGTTATATGAACATACTTCATGATAAAAATTAGTCCAAAATCTGATTATAACTTCATTTTCTGATTCAGTTCTATTTAAATCTCGTAATGATGATGAAATCCAATCCCTATGTTGCATCATGTTATCT